CTTATTTTATTCTTACATGTTAATAACATTCTCTTGATACTCCCCCAAAAAATGTCACTATATATTTTGCTTGTGCTTAATCTTTCCCGATTCAATTAGAAATCATCTAAAAGAACTTGTTATAAGTGAATTTATTGCAGTCTTTCATGAATGGTTTTGTGTCCGAATCCTTTTTTTTTGACTCTGCGCCAGTAATTTCACTATAATTATATTATTAGTGAACAATAATGGAAAAATTCCTTCAGATTCTATTCGTTTCATATTCATAGAGATAGGGGACATAATTCACATGGATATAGTAAGTCTCGCTTGGGCTGCTTTAATGGTAGTCTTTACATTTTCCCTTTCACTCGTAGTATGGGGAAGAAGTGGACTCTAGAGGTATTACTAATTTAATAATTGGATTGAGGAATCAAACTGTATCAATTTTTTTCTAGATGGTTTTGCAAAACCTTTTATTTGAAATTCACTATAATTAATTAATATTAATTAATTTAATTAATTTTTATTAGTCTTCATTTAGATTTAGAAATTTTTTGGTTCTAATGTAGTAATGTATTCTATGACTAATATAGATGAATAATACCTTTTCAATCAAAATCAAACAAATATTTCAATAATTCCCATTTTCGTATTCCGAGAATCTAAAGGATACGGATGGTAGACAATTTTTTAAAAAGAAATAAAAAATTCTTTCTCAATTTTCTATTTAGATGAACCGTCTCTTACCAGAGTTATATATGGACAATGCGGGGCAAGGGAACCCCACCCCTTTTTTTGTTTTTTTTTTTCATTTTCTTTTATTTCCTCCTTTCCTGTTCAAATGGAAAAGAAAGTAGTTCTTTTTTTTCATAAGATCTTGTCTTGGTCTAGTCACATATTGCGCACTTACTTATTTTAGCAATTTGATTTAGGCTATGTTTTATTTAACTCATTTCATACCATGGATCAAAGGTTAAAAAATCGGTAAGGTATACTTTCGAAACGAAATACGAAGAAGTTACTATAGAACTCTTTTGATCATCTGTTAACTCTTCAATCAATTACTTCTTTGAAATGTAAAAAAAGAGATTATTTGATTTTTTTTATTAATATATATTCCATTTTTCTTTCCTTCATGGATTTGATTCTTTTTTGATGGATACCGAGATTCATATAGAAACTAATAAGAAATCCGGGAATGAAAAAATCACAAGACAAGTAAAGTCTTGCAATTTTTTCAGATTGAAATCAAGACAACTAAAATGGATCAAACAAAGAAAAAAAAATGGAGATAGGACGGCCATTCCATATATCTAATTGATATCGACATCTATGAAGATAGATATTGTAAATTGATTTCTATTAAGTTTGGATCTTTATACATTACAACTTTATACATTCCTAACATTCCTAAAATTAGAATAGTATAGTATGATAGAAAGAAATATCTGAATCTTTCTACCATACTATACTAATGACGAGAAGTCAAGTTTTATTCAAATTAATCGCCTTGGCTGATTGTTTTTACATATATTATAAGTAAAAAAGCAGTAGGAACTAGAATGAACAGCGCAGTAGCAATAAATGCGAGAATATTTACTTCCATAATTTCATTGTTTTTTTTACTTCGCAATAACTCGGGATTTAATCCCATAGAGATGAAAAGTTTTTCACTTGTAAATTCAATGCGATGAATTCCATTTCAATGACATCGAATCGGATCAATATCATGAATAAGAATATCTAAGCTATCAAATCGATTCACCGTCGAGAATTGAATAGTATAACATAGGAAAATATTTTATTCACACCCAATAAAAAATTTGTGATTCCTGGTCCAAGCAAAAGAATTCGTTTCCTTTATTGATATTGTTATTCTTTTCCACTCTTTCTTTTTCTCCACTCTTTCTTTTTCTCCACTCTTTCTTTTCTATAACCCACTGCCTCCTTGTACAATCATCTAATGAAGTATCATCTGACTGCTTTTCCACTCCCAATGTTTACAAAAAAACAAAAAACCAAGCAAAAAAGAGAAAAAATTCCATTTATACATATAAATATGTGCTCCCGATAAAAATAACAAAGATATGACACTCTATTCTATTAAGGGACGGACCGGGGAAATCGAAAAAAGGGCTCCGGTATAGTATCTTTTTGAATCCTGAATGTGCTGAGTGCTGCCAATAATGTTAGAAATTCACATATCTTTCTCTGTCATCAATGGACACGGGTTGAAGTACTGGAAATTCCCATATTTTTTTTTGATCAGAAATGCGAAAAAAAAAATATTGTGAGAATTCAATTCTGCCATTTGCGTCCCCTTTCACAGAAAAGGGAGGGACGAATTGATGTATTTTTTTTATTGGATCCGTCGGGTCGGGACTGACGGGGCTCGAACCCGCAGCTTCCGCCTTGACAGGGCGGTGCTCTGACCAGTTGAACTACAATCCCATGGAAATAAAAAAAGTGCGCAGCATACACATATTCTATTCTTAATATAGAATTCAAGCCATTTTTG